CCTAAATCAAACCTAATCTCCTATAATCTTTAATTATAAAATTCAAGACCTGTCTTGAGACAGTAGTATCTCCTCAGCACCTTCAACGCTGTGTTCTTCTAAACTATCAAAACAACAACAAACCAATTTACGAACCATTCAATTACACGCACAACTTTTCATTTAGCTTTATATTATATATTTTTCTCTTTTTATATTATATATTTTCCAGAGGAGCAGAACTTCTGCTCCTCTATTATTTTCCAACACAAAAATCTAACCTTAAAGTGACAAACCATGCTCCATAAACTCCCAAAGCTTAAATTCTATATAAACTACACCTTACAAAATCTGGGCTCGCCCTCTTTAGTACTTGAAATACTATAGTCTCCATAACTTAAGATTTTAATGTCCTCAAACATATACTACGCCATACACCACAATCCAAACCAAATCAACAAAATGTCAATAAATTGTAGCAGCATATATACCAAAATGATGATGTTGATAGGAAAAATGATACAAATACAATCGAACTCAACAAACAATTAAAAACAAAGTCCCAGCAATAACATGAGCACCATGAAACCCTGTTAAAATAAAAAAAGAAGAACCAAAAACACTATCAGCAATAGTATAAGAAGCCATATAATATTCAGTAGCCTGAAGTCAAGTAAAAAAAACACCTAAAAAAATAGTAATTCCCAAAGAAATAAGACCGTGAACACGTCAATACTCCCCGCCAGAATAACTTTTCCCAAACAAAGCCTTCACATTTGCACCATCCAACTCTTCCATCTTGATTAATCCATGAGCCTTAATAGCACCATGAGCCCAATTCACAAAAAGACCAGAGCCAACCAAAACAGCAGTATTTAAGGCTGGAACCTTCCAAGGACAAATTGACTTTACACCCAAAGGAGGCCAATGACCTACACCCTGCTGAGACAACTCACCAATCCTAGAATTAAAAAAAGCCCAAAAAAAACTTACAAACAAAAACGCCTCCGACAAAACAAAAAGTCAAAACCCATACTTTAAATTTAAAACAACCAATCTTGTATGATGACCTAAAAACGTTCTCTCAACAATCACATCTCCTCACCAACGTACTGCAGTTAAAACCAATAAACTAAAAGAACAAACTATGAACAACCCAACAATAAGACCCATTCCCTCATGAACATAAGTAACAAATCCAACAGTAAGACCTAAAGCACCAATAGAAGCCCTCAGAGGCCAAGGTCTTACATCAACCAAATGATATCCGGTTCGCGCCATAAAGAGAGTAAAAGGAATTGAACCTCCTACGATAAAGATTAGAAGTCTTAACGCGCCCAGCACTCCCTTAAAGAGAGAAAGATTTTACTTCCATAATAAAGGCTACAACTTTACACTTCTACAGACGCCTCTTCTTTTTTATTCCCTAAAGATCTAATCTTACTTTTGAAATTGCAACTCAACGTACTCTTTATACTACAGAGACTTAAAGAAAAGAGAGCTATTAGCTCTATACTTTGGGCATGAACCAAAAAACTTCAACTTAGTTTACTTTTCCCAACACCAGTTTTTACTAGCATTACTATGTTACGACTTACCTCAACTTTTCTATTCGAGGGCGCCGGGCGATTTGTACACATTTTACTTACCCAATTCAACTTTTTTCTCTCTAAAATTTACTAATAAGTACGCTTTCACATTAATATTTCAATCTAATATTCCATAATTGTTTCACATTTGTAACTCAGCTAAGCCCTTAAAAAACCTACACGTCTACCTGAACTTCTTCACACACTTTCAACAATGATGACTCTTCGCTACAATCTTTCCCCTTTAGGTATACCTAATGACGGCGGTATGCAAAGCATATTTAAGGTAAAGTATAACGAGGATTATCGGATTAACCGCCAAGTTCCCCTTAATGGTTATAAAATACCGCCAACCTGTTCGAGTTTTAAGCACGTTTGCTCGTAGTACCCGTAAGAACTAATACAGCTTAAATAAGGGGGTCTCAAATCCCCGTCTCTAAAACAGCCTTATGAGATTTATTTTTTAAACTACAAAAAATCAATTTAACTCTTCATACTATTTAACCATAAAGACCAAATTTCAAACTTACAATACAAAATTTCTCCCTTACAAACTAATTAACTTAGAGACAAAGTATGACCGCAAGTGCTGGCACTTTGTTACTCTCTCTTTACTCTCAATTTCTTAAACCATCTATCGATGCTATTCAATACTATCTACTGAAGACGGAATACTATTATTTCATTTTCTTTAAAATAACAAAACTTTAACCTTCAATCCAGAATCTTATTAAAATCAACTGTCAAACAAGATCATCCTTCCTCCACTCCTTAAATTTCATGTATAAAATAAAAGAAAAAATCAACTTAATACCACAGGCTAATATTTATCAGGATTAAACCAATACAATACCTAAAGTTTACAAAACTCTCATTCTTATTAAACTATTAACCCATTTAACAAAAGACTCACATATAAGCTTCTTAAAGACGACAACTTTATATTTTTAATAAACTACTTTCGCATATAAAACTAAAATAAGCCTCTCAAACTAAAAATACCTAAACCAAAAGCAACATTTACAAAAACACTCACCATAAATAACAAATAATTTAACCTAAATTCAAAACCACCTCTTCCTTCCTTAACTCAACAAGATTTTCCGAAACTAAAATATATTCTCATAAAAAACCTCAAATAAAAAAATATTCTTACAGCAGAACTAAAAAGAAGAGCCACACATAACAATCTAAACTTACTTCAGCACTTCAATAAAAAAAAAACCTTCAAAAACCTACCAAGAAAAGGAGGAACCCCAGATAATGATATTAAATACAAACTCAACCACCCAAGAGAAGAAACTATTTTAGATTTTAAAACATCAAAAAAAGAATAAATTCTAACCACTCATAAACTCACCATTAAACTAAGATTAATAAAAAAATAAACCAAAAAATAAATCAAAAACCTTCTCATCTCAAAAATTCCTAAAACAACCATAAACCTCATATGCACAAGAGAAGAATAACCTAAAAGAACCCGAAAATGTAATATCATTAACCCACCAACACAGCCTACTAAACAAGTTAAAACAGCACTTAACTCTAAAAACCTTATACCCCACTTAGAAAAACACAGATTTCTTACAATCCAAACAGGAATAACTTTCTGAACAACCAAAACCAAAAAACAGCTTATTCATCTTATACCCCTAGCAACAGAAGCCACTCAAAAATGAAAAGGAAATAAGCCTAACTTTAAAAATAAGCCCAAAACAAAACCAAACTCAATCAAATAAAGAAAACTCCCCCCATATATTAATATAATTCTTATTATAATCAAAGAAGAGCCTAAAACTTGAACAATAAAATACTTTACTAAGCTCTCCCTCTCCTCATAAGAAGAACCACCCAATAATCCAATAACACCAATAAACCTAATCTCCATTCCAATTCATACCCCAAAAACCCTAACCCTAACTAAAGACCAAATAATACCAAAAAAAACCAACATCAAAGACATTCAATTAGACAGAGAAAAAAACAAAGAAAAAACCACAAGCAAACACCTTAATCGAAAAGTTCCTAAAAGACCAAAACTTCTTGTGCCATTTACACCAGCTTGCTATTAAAAACCTATAAACCCAAAAGGCTTCACTATTCTTACACCAGAAAATCGCCTTATCCCAACCAAAATCCTTAAACCCAAAACACTCTCACAAACCGCAAAAGTCAAAAAAATAATACAAAAATACAACCTATAAGTTGACATCCCTAAAGAAAAACCATAAAACATACCAACAAATAAAGAAACTACAATCAACTCAAAAACCAATAAAATATTTAAAAAATGAAACCTGTTCATAAAAATATAAAAAAAAGACAAAAAAAATAAAAAAAAAAAAAATCTTATAATCACTCTCTATTTAATCAATGCGCTCTGTTGCTTCCCAGCCACCGTTACCACAGTAATCATCGCAACCAACAAAAGTACTCTAAGCAAAATAATTACTACTCCCCATTCACCAGAAAAAAATAGCACCTCAGTTCTTCTATAAAAAAACCATTTATAAGACTCAAATGAAAAAAACCATCACCCTAGCCTACAAATCACCAGCATAACTATACCCAGCTTAAAAAATTTCGCTTGCATCTCTCTAACTTTAACTTTAATAAACGGAACCAAAGACACAGTATAACCAAACACGACTAAAACACCCCCAACTAGTACTATAAAAAACCTAAAACCAAATAAAGGCCCCCCAGTTATAACTATTAATAACGCTATTAAAACACCTAAAATAAGAACCACTCCGCCCAATGCCAACGGGAACGAAAAAGACAAAAATAATTGTCTAATTCTTAAAACAAATAATAAAACCAAAACCTCCATCATTATAGCAAAAACAAAAAGAAAAATAAAAAAACCCCAATAAACCTGAGCAATCCAACAACCTTTGCCTGCCTTCCATGAACCATATACCCAAACGACCTAGACAAACCTTTTAAGCCCCTACCTCAAACCAACCTTTCCAACCACCTTTTTTCTAAATAAAAATTTACTTTTAATATCTTTTGCAAAGACCAGCTACTTAAAAAGTTACCTGATAGTGAAGGTAAAAACCATATTTTTCCAAAAAAATAATAGTATCAATTTCTTTTTATAACTAATTTTCCAAGAGAAAAATATAAAACTATAATAAAAACTCTAAAAACTAATCTAAATAAAATTCTTATCTTCAAATAGGAGGACAAAAATACAAATTTATAAAACTTCTTTATTATACTCTGAATAAAATAACCCCCTCAAATCGCACCAAACCCTAAACCTAAGGTAGCAATAAATAAATAAGAATTTAAAGATGAGTAGGCTTCAAACGAAAAAATAGAATCGGAAATTACTACTATTAAAATTATCCGAACCCCGTATAGAACAGTTAAAACAATTGAAATTAAAAAAACAACTAATCCTACACCACTAAAACCCCCAACTATTCCTATCTCTAATACTAAATCTTTTGAATAAAATCCAGACATAAAAGGCAAACCTATTAAAGACATGTTACACACAACAAGCCACATTCTAATAACAGGTAATTTCCGCCAAGACTCTCCTAGTAGGCGCCCATCCTGAACTCCACCCCTGTAAAAAATCACAGCACCAACACATATAAACATCAAAGCCTTAAAAAAAGCATGAACAATAAGATGAAATAGTGCAACTATCTTTATCCCTAAAGAAATCGACAACATCATAACCCCAAGCTGCCTCAGTGTCGATAGAGCAATAACCTTTTTTATATCTACTTCTAAAATAGCTCCACATCCAGCCATAATTAATGTTATTATGGAAAAAAACAACAAAAATAACATTAATTCCAAAGAAATCAAAGAGGAAAACCGATACAAAACATACACGCCTGCAGTAACTAAGGTTGATGAATGGACTAATGTAGAAACAGGAGTTGGAGCAGCCATAGCCGCAGGTAACCAAGCAGAAAATGGTACCTGTGCACTTTTAGTTATTCTTCCAATTACAACTAAAAACCTCATAACCACACTCAACTTAAACATAAAAAAAGAAAAAAAATCAAAGCCCAAATATCTCCTTAAACACCCAATTCTAATAATAAAAAACACATCACCCACTCGATTAGAAATAGCCGTAATTATACCCGCAGAAAGAGACTCTTTATTTATATAATAAATAACAAGCAAAAATGATACAACCCCTAACCCATCTCAACCAACCATTAAAATAAGAAACCTTGGAAAAAAAATCAAAAAGTTTATTGACAAAACAAAAAGAACAACTAAGCTAATAAATCGTGCCATAAAAACTTCATGTCTTATATAAAACCCAGAAAAAATTATAACAAATCTAGAAATAAATAATACAACAGAACTAAGAATTGATGCACTAGCATCAATAAAGAAAGGGATATTCAATAAAATCAAAAATTTTGATGAGAACTCTAATTCCAACATTAGTGCTATTTCCTCATTTTCAACCAAAAAGAAAAAACACAATACAAATATCCTAACTGTAAAAATTATTCTTCATGCACTTAATACTACCCCCCCTCTATTTAACTTGAACATCTAAGCCTACTTTAAAAGTTTCATTTGATTAACAGTCAAAAATTTTTTTATAAACTAAAGCTTATTTCTAATAAGAAGAATTAAAAATTTCCTTTTTGGTGTAAACAAAAAACACTATATATGCTACTCCTTATATCAAGTAAACACTAAATTTATTTTCTAAACCTAAATTAGACGTATATTTCTACTAACCTGATTATAGCCCTAAAATAACTATAAACCTAAATAACCTTAAACTAATAGGAAGAAGAATCACCCAGCATAAACTTATTAACAAATCATACCGAAATCGTGGCACCACACCACGAACCCAAACAATAAAATAAGACAAAATCGTTATCCAAAAAGCCAAAACTATTCTCCCAACAAAATAGTTTCCCATTATCCCACCAAAAAACAGTAACCCAGTCAATAGGCTTATAAACATAATATTTCTATACTCAGCCAAAGCAATTAAAGCAAACCCAACACCACCATACTCAACACTATACCCAGCCACCAACTCTGATTCTCCTTCAACAAAATCAAAAGGCGCTCGATTAGTCTCCGCCAAAATAGAGATCAATCACAGTACCAAAATCTCCTGACCAATCAAAACACATCTAAAATACCCTTCTCGAATAATTTGAAAATCAAAACTCCCAAATAGTAAAAGGGGAAGAAACAAAGCAGTACTCAAAAAAACCTCATAAGAAATTCTCTGTGCAACCGCCCGTATAGCCCCCAAAAAAGAATAACGTGAATCACACACCCATCCAGTAATAAACACACCATACACCCTAAAACAGGAAATACATAAAAAAAAAAGCAACCCAAGCTCAAACCTTATATACCCAATACTAGAAGGGAATAGTAGCCACAAACAATATGCACAAAAAAAACAAACAAACGGCCCCAATAAAAATAACTCCTTCCTACAAGAAAACGGAAATCTAAACTCCTTTTTAAAAAGTTTTACACCATCAGCAACAGCCTGCATAATTCCCTTCACTCTCACTTTATTAGGCCCTTGCCGTAACTGAAGCATACCTAACCCTTTACGCTCAGTAACAATAAAAAAAGCAACTGCCACCAATATTAAAATAGTAGTCACACAACAACTTAACATTATTAAAAAAGGTAACCCTTATCTTTAGAGCTTAAATCTAACGCATAAATTCTGCCATTTTAATAAAGCTTTAGACAGACATTCTGTTTCGACGAGTTAAAAGCCCATCACTTTTATAGCTACTAAAACCCTATCTAAAACCATTATGTTGGAAAAAACTTCATATTTTGCCCCATCAAGACAATCCAATTTATCTGGCACAACATACCACATAAAAATCATATAAGTGTAAAGATCAAAATCTAATTTTAAGACGCAAACTTAACCTTTTCATTAAAGTACCACACCCTGTATCTACTTATCTTCTACTCAATCCAATGTTCCTTCATTGTACTCATGAACTAATCCCAAAAATAAAACAACTATAAAAAAAATTCCTATCAACTTCCTAAAAAATGAAAACCTTAAAAAAATTATTTTTATACTAAAAATGAATGGCAAAATTAAGACTATCTCAACATCAAAAATTAAAAATAATAAAGCTAACATAAAAAAGCGAAGAGAAAAAGGACAACGACTTCTTCTTAAAGCATCAAACCCACACTCAAAAGAAGTTAATTTTGCTCATTCCTCTCGCCATTCCTGACCAATTAAAAGACCAGTTAAAACCAAAATAGACGTTAAAATTAAAACAAACAAAATTAAACTAAAAGCAGAACTAATTACCACATTAACATTACCTTTTATTAAAAAAACTTCAGTCACAAGCCTCTACCATATTTCTTACTCTGAGACCTTAATCAACTTTCAACTTAACCTCTCTTACATAAAAAACACACAACCCTGTAAAAATAATAGCCTGAAGAATCCTTATACAAACTTCAACAATAAAATAAAACCCACATAATCTTAAAAAAATTAAACTAGAAATAATCCCATCAAAATACCTAAATGGAAAAAAAATTCCAACACTAACAGAAGTTAAAACCTTCATAATTATCTGCCCAATAAACATATTTATCCTTAGCCGAGCACACAAAGTAATTGGCCGTACCATAATTCTAATTATCTCAGAAACTACCATTATCAAAGAAACAACATAAGTTATCATAACCTTCCCCTCAGAAGACTCAATCTGAGTAATAAAAAACAATTTTCAATTGAAGTTAAAATTAACTATTACACTTATAAATCAAAACGGAACAGAGAAACTAGAAGTAACAATTAAATGAAAAGTCAAAGGATAAATAAAAGGAAGAAGGCCTCTAATATTTATTGAAACTAAAAACATAAATAAACAAACAAAAACATGAACTCTACCAGTAAAAACTTTTACCTTCTCCGTTCTTATTGCTTTCTCCAAACCCTCAGAAACCTCAAAAATCAATCTCTCACCCCAAGAAAATTTATAAAAATACACCATAAAAACTAAATAATAAAAAATAGCAATAAAACAAGAAAACCAAGAACAAACTCAAAAAATATATCCACCACCACCTCAAGCAATATCAAAAGAAGAAAAAAGATCCCTATGCACAAGTTTTTGAACGAATCGAACGCCCTAAAAATAAGTTCAAATTATTTTTTTTCCATTAAAACCCTTGAGATTTAATCCATCTTTAACGCGAAAAGTTAACGTGTTTTTACACCACAAAGGCTACTGGTTAAACCTAATTTTCTTTATCACCACAAAATAACATTTTATATAAACTAAACCAATTAAACAAAAAAGTAATCTATAAACAAAAACCCAAATATCAAAACAATAAACCTAAATCTAAAAGAATACCTATATCGCTCTCTAATACCCCCTCAAGAACGAACAATAGTTAGCATTGCCCCATGATTTACTGCGGAATATAAGAACAAACAATAACAACCAGCCATAAAACACATTAAACCACCAGGAATTCTAAAAACCCAAGACAACCACAACATAGAAGCAACACAAAAAACCTCTCTTAAAAAATTTAAAGAAGGAGGAACCCCCATATTTAAAACACAAAACCTAAACCAAAATATTCTTATAAGAGGAAACAAACGCAAAACATTTTTATTTAGCACAACCCTTCGAGAGTGTCTTCAATCATAAATACTCGCAGCTAGTGAAAACAAACAAGGTGAACATAAGCCGTGAGCAAATATTATAGCAACACCACTCATTTTTCCCAACCTGTACATTCTCAGAAACCCCCCTAAACCTATAGCTATATGACCTACAGAAGAGTAGGCAATTAAAGACTTTAAATCTCTTTGAACCATACACACCGTTCTCCTAATAAAACCTCCCCATAAACTAAAAACTAAAACCAACAAAAAAACTTTATTTAACTCCATTCTTATAATTCAAATAAACCGAACAATCCCATAGCCCCCAAGCTTCAAGAGCACCCCAGCAAGAATCATTGAGCCGCCTAAAGGCGCTTCAACATGAGCCTTAGGCAACCAACCATGAAAAAAATAAATAGGAAGTTTTACTAAAAACCCAGCTATAATAAAAACCCAAAACCAACTCCTAAATCTAGACATCTCAATAGGACTTAAACTCACCAACAACATTTTATCTCTACCCTCCTTTACCCACCTAACTAAAAGAACAAGCAATAATGGTAAAGAAGCTCTAACAGTGTATATCATTATAAAAACTCCCGCCTGCAACCGCTCAGGCTGATACCCTCAACTCAAAATTAATCATAGTGTAGGAATCAAAGAAAATTCAAAAAAAAAGAAAAAATCTATTCAATTTCTTACACAAAATACTCAAATACATACTACCGACACTATTACAGTAGGAATTTCAATCCCAACTTTTACAAATATATTAGAACCAAATCTAAGATCTTTCCTTATACAAACTAGACTAATAACCAAAACCAAAACCACAAGCCACGACATTAAAAACCTCAAATAATCGAAACCAAATCAATCATTCAACAAAATATAATAATTATAAATAGAAAACTCAAAACTAATAAAAAACATAAAAATTAAAGAAAAACATAAAACTATCCTTCTTCCAAGACACATGTATTCACACCTTAAAAAGAAAGAGCTTAAAGAACTTAACAAAAAAGTAATTAAAAACTAAAACCTATACTTCCGCTTTCCAGTTCACCAAACAACAACAAAAAACCTAATAAATACAAATCACATAAAAAGAAAAACAAAAAAACTATAAATAGGTGCTATCTGTGGCATAAGTAAAAATTTTTACCAATAAAGTATTACATAAAGGTTTGATCCTTTCGTACAAAAACCTTTTTAAATAAAGATAGAAACCGACCTAGTTTACACCGGTCTGAACTCAGATCATGTAAAGTTTTAAAGGACGAACAGTCCCACTTATATACCTGCTGCAAGCATAAAGAAACTCTATTCCAACATCGAGGTAGCAATCTTTCTCTTTAATTCGAACTCTCAGAAAAAATTACCCTGTTATCCCCGCGGTAGCTTTTGCTTTTTTCAATCAGACTGGATCCAAATAAAAACAAAAAACGATCACTTCGTTTCCTATTGCCCCAATAAAATTTCATCTTTAATCTAAAAAACCAAAGAATAATTAAGCTCGACGGGGTCTTCTCGTCTTTTAAAAACACTTAAGCCTTTTCACTTAAAAGTTAACTTCTTTACTTATTATTAAAACAGACTCTCTACCGTAAAACCATTCATTCTCTCCCCCAATTAAAGGGCAAATTATTATGCTACCTTAGTACGGTTTCAATCGCAGCCGTTAAACTATTTCGAGTCACTGGGCAGGCCCAACCTTTTATTAATATAAACCAAAAGGCCATGTTTTTGTTAAACAGGCGTAGAGAATATTTGCCGAATTCTTTAATAATAATTATTACAAAAAAATTAATTTTATTTAACACTTATTAATATAAAACTTATTCCATTAATACTAATTTTATACTTATTTTAATTTAGAAAATTCCTAAAATTAAAGAGATACTAAAAACCGCAATAAATTATTTCTTTTTTACGAAAACATATTATTGATTAGCAATATCAACTCTACAATAAAACTCAACCCCATATAATTTACAAAAGCTCATCCCTTTGTAACTCAAATTCTAAATTACATAAAATAATTTTTAAACAGTAATATTAAAATCTACACGAAAACGTATTTCTCTCTTAACCAGCTATCAGCTCTTACGAAAAACATGTCATTTCTATCTTATTTTTTTTTCTAATTTTGAAACATTAGCCAACAAATAAGATAGCTCAAAAGCTTTCAGGACCTATAATTTTATTTTAAACTTTATAAACCATCATACAAAAAGTAAGAAACTTTACTTCTATTTTTACAAAATTTATTCTAACCCTTCGGAATAAAATAATACCCTCTTTCACAATACTTTTTCTAAACAAATTTTTCCATAATCTATTCTACCTTAAAAACCTCTAAATGCGCCCTCTTTTTACAATCAGCTCAACCATTGAATCTCAAAACAAACAAACTAAAGGATAAATTAGAAAAAAACTAAAATAAACAACACTTCTAATTAACCCAAGTCTAACAAAGGGAGGCTCAATAGGACAAGAACCAATAAAAGTTAGCATAATAAACCTTCTTACAAAAGTTCAAAAAATAAACTGTGCTATAGGATTAAACTGACTCCCACGCACTAAACTTTTAGGATAAGAAGGCATAATATATAAAATAACAACAGACATTAACAAAGCCACTACCCCACCTAACTTGTTAGGAATTCTACGCAAAATAGAGTAAGCAAATAAAAAATACCACTCCGGTTGAATATGAAGAGGAGTCCTCATAGGATCTGCCGGAATAAAATTTACAGGATCTAAAAACAAATCTGGAAACAAAAAACAAATTAACAAAAGAAAACTAATTATAACAAAAATTCCAACTAAGTCTTTCAAAAAATAATACCTATGAAAAGGAACTGCTTCAGGATCTCTATTCACCCCTAAAGGATTAGTAGAGCCAGTCTCATGTAAATATATAATATGAATTCCAACTAATATAAACAAAATAAAAGGCCCTAAAAAATGAAATACAAAAAACCGTTTTAAAGTAGCATCTCCTACTCTAAAACCACCTCACATTCACTCTACAAGCATACCACCAATATAAGGAACAGCCCTAAACAAATTAGTAATCACAGTAGCACCTCAAAAAGACATTTGACCCCAAGGCAATACATAACCTGTAAAAGCAATAGCTATCAATAAAATAAAAATAGTACACCCAATATATCACGTATGACGCAAATAATAAGAATGATAAAAAATTCCACGACCGATATGTATATAAACACACATAAAAAAAAATGAAGCACCATTTGCATGAATACTTCGAATTAACCAACCACTATTAACATCACGCATAATATGCACTACTGAATCAAAGGCCTGATTTACTTCTGGAGTATAATGAGTAGCTAACATTAACCCAGAAACAATCTGAACTAACAAACAAACCCCTAACAAAGAACCAAAATTTCACATAATAGTTAAATTAGGAGGAGCAGGCAAATCATAAATTACAGGAGAAAACAAACGTATTAACCAATTATTTTTACGAAAAGTATATCTCAACAAGTGAAAAAATAATATTACCTTATGAGCCGAAATCATACATGCTTCTTACACTATTCACCACATATAGCAGCTAAAATCTAGACCTTTTGTTTGGAAGACAAATATACTAATTATACTACTACTATGTAAAAGTTTTCTACTAATATCAATTTACTTTCACTAAACTACCAAAAATCTCCATAACCTCTTCAGTATCCAACACTATTCTCTTCAATAATCAATTAGTATCTTTTAACCTCGAAATAACAATTTTAATAGGCATAGCTCTATGACCAACACCACACAACTCATAACAACTCCCATAAGCAACACCAGAAGAATAAGGAATAATCCCTAAAGAATTAGTTCGACCAGGAATAGCATCAACCTTAACCCCCAACTCAGTAATTCCCCACCTATGCATCACATCAGTAGTACAAACCAACACTTCATTATTTCTACTTCGTGCTAAAAAACAAGGATTAGTTACATCTGCATTACGAAACCCTCTCTCATAAGAACTAAAATTTACTTTATCAGCACCATGAGGAACCAAAAAAGAATCATAGTTTAAATTTCAATCACCCTCCAAAGTCAAAACTAACAAATCATTATAAAACCAATTTCTCAAATCATCTCCAAAACACTTAGACAAAACATAAAAATTAAATACTTCCCCAAAAGGATCTCCAATAGGAATAATATCTGACCTTAAATAACTCTCAAGCTTACATCAAAGTTGAAAAAACCGACACTCATAACCAAGTCGCTCTTCAACCCCAGCATCCCTTCCAGGATACTTGATATGACTTAACTCATCTTCAACACCAGCCCCTGCTGCAACACTTAATAAAAACCGTATCAAATAAGAATCAGTCTCTTCATTAACATCGGCCTCTCAAAAAATTTCCTCTCCTTTCAGCCTTCTATTTAAAAAAGAAAACAATTGACCAACACTATGACCTCTTCCTAAAGCCCTCACACTATAATCTAAACTAAACACTAACGCCCTAAAACTTCTTGCCTCAGCTAAAAGAAAAAAATCTCTCAACTTTCCATCATGATTACCCTTCATTATGTCACAAAACCATCCTACATAGTTATAATCTCCCACATTCCCAAAAGAAACAAGATACTCATAATCCCAATATCACTGATGCCCAGTTACTTTCACTAAATGCTCAGTCTCATCCCCCAACTCCATCTGATATAAATTCACTAAAGAAACATAACCCAAAACAAACAAAATAAAAGCAGGACTTACTGTTCAAATAATTTCTAACAAATCGTTTTTATGAACATAACGATTTATTATTCCACCAAAAAACTTCCTCCCAAGCAAAAAAACCACTAAAAATCAAACAACCAAAACTAAAATTAAAGCTACTACCACCAAAGTAATATCGTGATACAAAATTAAATTCTTAGCGTTTTCCGTCTTAGGATCAGGAAACCCTAATTGACCTCAAATTCTCATACAAAGCTACTCTTTCTCATCAAATCTTAAATATGACTATAAACAGCTTAACCTATTAAACTGCACTTAGCAATAACTCTTTTATTCAACTATTCTTTTCGCAGAACATTGTTTCTTATAAACAGACACAAACCTATAACAATTTTGACTTATATTATGAAAACGCATAGGAAAATCACATGAAGACCACTCTAACTCTGTATCAAAAACCATAGGAAAAGCCAAACAACGTTGAGACAACAATCTTTCTCACAAAATAAACAAAAAAGAAAACAACCTAACTAAAGAAACAATTGAACCCCACCTAGACACTAAATTAAATACATGTATAGTATCAGGATAGTCTGGATACCGCCGAGACATTCCTCTCATCCCCAAAATATGTTGAGGAAAAAAAGTAAAATTTACTCCAATAAACATCCTTCAAAACTGACCCTTTCTTCAAACCGGATGAAGACCCACACCTGTAATTATAGGATATCAATAATTAAAACCAGCAAACATAGCAAACACAGCACCCATTCTCAATACATAGTGAAAATGCCCAACTACATAATAGGTATCATGTAACACCGTATCTAAAGAAGCTCTTGCAAGAATAATCCCACTTAAACCACCTACAGTAAACAACATAAGAAACCCGCCTGCCCAATACATCATTGGTATATTCCGAATATGCCCACCATGCATTGTAGCCAACCAACTAAAAACCTTTACTCCAGTAGGAACAGCAATAATTAAAGTTACCCTTCTAAAATAAGCTCGACTATCAACATTTATTCCTACAGTAAACATGTGGTGTCCCCATACAATAAAACCTAAAACCCCAATAGACAATACAGCATAAATTATAGGAAGCTTTCCAAACAACTCATACTTTCCTCTCCCAGTCTTTACTACATGAGAGATTATTCCAAATCCAGGCAAAATTAAAATATAAACCTCAGGATGACCAAAAAACCAAAACAAATGCACAAACAACAAAGGATCACCTAAACCAACAGGATCAAAAAATGAAGTATTAAAATTTCGATCTGTCAATAACATTGTTAATGCACCAGCCAAAACAGGCATAGCAACAATCAACAAAATCCCAGTCACAGCAATACACCAAACAAACATTGTAGTTCGAACTAACTTCTGTGCCCCAGGTCGCATACAAAGCCTAGTTACAACAAAATTAATAGAAGCTATAATAGAAGAAATTCCACCCAAATGTAAAGAAAAAATAACTAAATCTACAGAAGGACCTGAATGAGCAATATTTCTAGACAAAGGAGGATAAACTGTTCACCCAGTACCAGCACCCCTTTCTACATAAGCAGAACCCACCAACAACAACATCGCTATAGGCAACAACCAAAATCTTATATTATTTAATCGAGGAAAAGCCATATCAGGAGCCCTTAATATCAATGGAACCAACCAATTACCAAAACCTCCCATCATTATCGGCATCACCAAGAAAAAAATTATAACTAAAGCATGAGCTGTTACAATAACATTATATAACTGCCCATCATCAAGAACAGCACCAGGAAGAGATAACTCTATCCGAATAATTACACTAAAAGCTGTCCCTATCAAACCAGCCCAAATTGAAAAAATAAAATACAAAGTACCAATATCTTTGTGATTAGTTCTATATAATCACCGAAGACGCCATAAACGAAATATTTCCAACCGCCTAATAAT